AAATGAAAACTTATTCTTAGGTAAATCAATTTCGAAATGCTTCCGTAAAGTGTCTGATATCTCTTTCACATCTTCTATCCCAATTCTCATAAGATCTTCTTTACTCTTGCTCAAAAGTTCTAATAGTGTATGTATATTCGACCTTTTGAGACAATTATAGGTCCGATAAGGTAATTCTGATTGGTCAATAAAAATACATTTCAATGGAATTTCTTTTTTGTTTTTCTTTAGATTAGTTAATCTATCTTGAAAAGTAAAAATCGGTAGAATAAACCTGTTTTTATTTTCTTTTAATTTAAAATTAATGTCCTCTTCCTCCCCATGTAGAAAAGGAATAAATAAATCAATCAAATTACGAGAAGCTTCATAAAGTGCTTCCTTAGGAGTTAAACTTCCATTTGTCCATATTTCTAGAAAGAGTATCTCTTCTTTTTCCTTCCCATTCCCATAAGAATGAATACTATGATTCGCATTTCGAACAGGCATAGATACAGCATCTATAGGATAACTTCCATCTTGAGAGTTAATTGTTGGTTTTGTACAATATCCGCGATCTCTCCTTATTTGTAATCCAATACACAAATCAATCGGTTCCGTCAGATTAGCTATATGTTGTGTTGTGTCAACTATTTCCACGGAAGGTGGTGAGATGATATCTTGAGCGGTTACGTATTTAGGGCCCTTGACGCAAATGGATGCGTCTCGAACTCCATGTATATTACTTCTCAATACAATTTCTTTCAAATTTAGTAAAATTTCATGTACCGATTCTTCAATACCTACTATCGTAGAATATTCATGTGGCACCTTCTCAGATTTTGCACATGTGATACATGTTCCTTCTATTTCTCCAAGTAAAGCCCTTCGCATGGCAATACCCATGGTATCGGCTTGACCTTTCATAAGTGGGCACAGAATGAAACGACCATAATAAAGACGATTACTATCTATTCTTGATTCAACACACCTCCACTGCAGTGTTCGAGTGGATCCTACTACTTCCTCTCGAACCATACTATAATAATACTATTATTAGATCAGATCATTGAATCATTTATTTCTCTTGAAATCCTTTTTTATTATTTCTACACACGTCTTTTTTTAGGAGGTCGACATCCATTATGTGGCATAGGTGTTACATCACGTACGAAACTTAGTCGTATACCACTTCTACAAATGGCTCGTAATGCTGCGTCTCTTCCAAGTCCAGGACCCTTTATCATAACTCCTGCTCGTTGCATACCCTGATCAACTACAGTACGAATAGCATTTACTGCTGCTGCTTGAGCAGCGTAGGGTGTCCCTCTTCTTGGGCCTTTGAATCCAGAAGTACCAGCGGAGGCCCAAGAAATCACTCGACCTCGTACATCTGTAATAGTTACAATAGTATTGTTCAAACTTGCTTGAACATGAATAATTCCTTTTGGTATTCTACGTCCATTCTTACGTGAACCAATACGCCCATTCCTACGTGAACCAATTCTTGGTATAGCTTTTGTCATATTTTATCATCTCATAACTATGAGTCAGAAATATACAGAAAGAAAAGATACGGAAATATCCATTTCATGTTAAAAGAAATCCCCCTTTTGTTCTTCCTTTATTTTAAAAAGTTTTTTTTTTAGGGTTATCCTTGTCTCTGTTTATGTCTCGGATTGGAACAAATCACTATAATTCGTCCGCGCCGACGGATCAGTCGGCATTTTTCACAAATTTTACGAACGGAAGCCCGCATTTTCATATTTATTATTCCTTACCTTAATGTTGAATCTATTCCTTCGAAGAAAATAAGTCTCTTGCATTTTTTTAATTGTATCGTCATGAAAATGAAAGGAATGCTTAAAAAATTATCTAATCGTTCGAATCTTTGTTTCGAAGTCTATAAATTATACGTCCCCTGGTTGAATCATAACGACTTACTTCAATTTTGACTCTATCCCCCGGTAGTATCCGTATAAAACTACGGCGGATCCTTCCCGAAATATAACCTAGAATTACATCTTCATTATCTAAGCGGACCCGGAACATACCGTTGGGAAGTGATTCAGTAATTAAACCTTCATGAATCAATTTTTGTTCTTTCATTCCAGGTAAGCTCCTTGAAGTATCAACTAATGGAGGAAAAGTTATATAATTCACTTTTCTTCTCTATAAAATAGGAAGTTAGAGATAAAATTAGGATACCGGAGGAGGAGGATCACCAAATATATAACAAAAGTTCGCCTCCCATTTTTTCTCGTCGAGCTTCTCGATCCGTCATTATACCTTGAGAAGTGGAAAGAATTACAATTCCTATTCCACCTAAAATCTTAGGAATTTGTTGGTAGTTGGAATAAATTCGTAAACCAGGTCGGCTGATACGCTTTAAAATAATTCTATGTATTCTTTTCCTAGTCTTTTTATTTTTATGTCGCAGAGTTAAAACCAAGAAATTTTTGTTACCTTCTTGATGTTTCCGAACGTTTTCAATAAAACCTTCTCGTAGAAGTATTTTCACAATATTTTCGGTAATATTAGTAGATGCTATTCGAATCGTTCCTTTTTTATCCATGTCAGCATTTCTTATAGAAGTTATTATATTGGAAATAGTGTCCCTACCCATGGCGAACTATAATTATTGGTGCCTTCTAATTTTGATATAATTAACATGTTCTCTTTTTTGTTTGTTTTATTTTCTTTCATTTTTTTGTTTATTTTGTTTAATTTTTAATATTATAAAAAAAGTATATGCGCGAGACACCATCTACTACTCTACTAAATTTGATCTATTTTAGATGTTCTGATATATCCTATTTTAGATGTTCTGATATATCATAGTCTCATTTAGTATTATTTATAATACCTCGGGAGCCAATGAAACTATTTTAGTAAAATTCAACTGTCTCAATTCCCGAGCGATCGCACCAAAAACCCGAGTTCCTTTTGGATTTCCTTCTTGATCAATGACAACCGCAGCATTGTCATCATATCGTATTATGATACCGTTGTCACGTTTGAGTTCTTTACAAGTACGTACAATTACAGCTCTAATAACTTCTGATCTTTCTAGTGGCATATTTGGCACTGCTTCTTTAATTACAGCAACAATAACGTCACCAATATGAGCATATCTATAATTACCAGCTCCTATGATTCGAATACACATCAATTTTCGGGCTCCGCTGTTATCCGCTACATTCAAAAGGGTTTGAGGTTGAATCATATCATTTTTTTGGAATCTGTTATTTTAATGGAAAGGATGAAGGAAAGAAAAAAAGAAATATTTTCTGTCCAGAAATAAATAAACTTGCAGTTGTTTTTTCATCCTCAATATACCATTTAGTTCTACATCTCCATCCTGACAAATTTAGTTCGTATAGGCATTTTGGACGCAGCTAGTGAAATAGCTGCTCTGGCTACAGTTTCAGATACTCCACCCATTTCATAAAGTATTCGACCTGGTTTAACAACGGATACCCAATATTCGGGGGATCCCTTCCCCGAACCCATACGTGTTTCTGCGGGTCTTACTGTAACAGGTTTGTCGGGAAATATGCGTACCCATATTTTTCCACCACGACGCACATATCGTGTCATTGCTCTTCGCCCTGCTTCTATTTGTCTAGCTGTGATCCAAGTGGGTTCGAGTGCTTTAAGAGCGTATCTGCCGAAACAAATATGATTGCCGCGACAAGATATTCCCTTCATTCTTCCTCTATGTTGTTTACGAAATCTGGTTCTTTTGGGGTTATAGTTGATGGTCATTTCTTAATTCGATCTCTACTGCAGAACTGGACACGAAAGTTTCCTTTCATCCAGCTCCTCGCGAATGAAAAGATTCACTAATATGACATATTACAGATACACATGGAAAAAATAATCCAAAAAGACATTTATCAATATTGAATTTGTTATATAGGAAGATATATGTACGGGATATATACAGATAGAATGTTTCTATTATGCATATTTATGGATTATAGATAATGTTTATAATGTTTTTTTTTTTATAATGATCCTTATTTTGACCCTTCTCAAATGATGCCAAAATATTGTAATGTAATCTAAAGTTTCGCGGGCGAATATTGACTCTTTGCTTTTTGTTATTTCTAGGTCAATCCATGACTTCTCGAAATAAATTCATTTTTTCTCGGTTCGTTCCGCCATCCCACCCAATGAATTATTCGGATTTGTTTTCAGTAGAATCCTATGCAGTCACAGGTTTCATCGTTCCTATAGCTTCTCTATTAATGGTTAAGTCTGAACTCTGCAATGGAGCTCCCCAAAAAAATTTCTCTTCTCGAGTCAATCTACTTAGTTTTTATTAACTCGAGGCTCTTTATTATTCATATCACTTTATTTTTTTATTATTTTATATTTATTCAGTTTTGATGCTTTATTACATTGCCTTTTATGAGGTAATTCATAGACCATCCATATTGGAATCATATATCATTGATATTTTTGTTCTTTCTTTCTCTCATCCTTCCATTTATCTACATCTCTTTATTTTTGCTTCACAACCCAACCCATAAATAAGATTATTTCCATAAATAAGATTTTTTATAGAAAAGATTTTAGTTGCAGTTGCTGCAACTATATGATTGATCCACTCATCTCATATAGTGACTGTTTCTTGGGATATTGATATTACGAAGCAATAAGTTAGTTATTAGTTTTTTTATTATACTTATTAAGTTAAGTTTAAGTAACTTATTAAGTTTAAGTAGGGGTCAGTCTTTTTTTTAATCCCAACTCTTAACTCTAAAGAAAAATTAACGAGTCACACACTAAGCATAGCAATTCTAACAAATGGTCAATCGAATTTTTATTCAACCTTATAGAATTGGAATTGCTCATTTTTGTTTGATTTAATGGAAAAAGAATGAACAAGTTTGTGATTTTTTGTTCTATCACTGAATAGAAAGGAAAGACAAATAAAAGTCTATTATTGCTCCTCCCAAAATATCCAAATTTTGATGCCTAATACTCCATAAATAGTTCGAATTGTATAGGAACAA